CGATTCCATTTCTACCATTATCATTATTATGATATTACATATTTAAATCCCACTGGATATCAAAAAAATAAATGTATTTAGGATTTGATCTGTTCGCTAAGATTAAGATAAAGACATAATAATCATAAAGATTCTAGAGTTTCATTTTTTGAGCATTTAACCCCTTTTCATGGATTCTGTTGTTAAAAAAAAGATTCGTGGAGAAGGAAGATATTTTTACCCATTTTTAGTAGAATTTATATATAGAATATAATTGAAGAAGGTTCTCTTTATTAAACAACACATGTGCAGATATATAGATAGATATCTGTCGTCTCCTTTCGAGCAGTTCTATTCGGAAGGTCGTGCTTTATCCAAATTTCAATTTTATAGCCAATCTAGTCAATTTTAAATTGACGCACAGCCCAATAATTTGGGCTCCCCTCTCTCTCCCCTTCTAGGCAGGCAGCATCATAGATAAAATAAAATACCCCTAGAGATCATATCCTGTGGAACAGTTTTTCTTCCAGGGTTTACATATACCCATAATTGCTAATATAATTTAAAATTTAAATTTAGAGGTATTTTTTGATTGAAAAGAATCAATACCGATTAGTTATGTATCCATTTTTTTTATTATAAAATTATGGAAATAAGCCCAATTTTAGATTCAAAACCAAGAATCATTCAGGAATTCACAGCCGATAGTTCAATAGTTAATGGTTCCAATTTATCTTGCATTTTTTTTATTAAAAAAAATGTAAGTATAAATTAAATATAAGCATAACGGGTAGATTTTCATCTATTTTGTATCGTTTTGGCGGCATGGCCGAGTGGTAAGGCGGGGGACTGCAAATCCTTTTTCCCCAGTTCAAATCCGGGTGTCGCCTGATCAACAAAAGAAAGATTCGAGTAGTGGAAGGGAATCGGTAAGTCTTGATAACCCTTCCACTACTAATGTAGTGTCTACTAAATTATGCTTTGAATTAGGAATTAGATTGGATAGCCGGACGGGGAATCTAATTGGTTAGTAATTGGGGGGAAGATACTTTGTATACAGACTCACGAGAGTCTCTGAATGCTCAAGCATTCAATCAATATTAGATTGTAGCTTTTTATATATATCCTAATTTTTTTTTTTTAGGTGCAAAAGTAAAGATTTTATTTTTGGTAACCCTAGTAAAGAATGAGCTGTTTTATGATTGTTTCTTTGAAACAATCAGGAGAGGGTAAGGATTCGATCAAATGGGAAATCGAGTTATGTCATGGATAGCAATCTTATATTGTCTTACTTCCATATTAAGAGGCCTTTATACTTCTAATATAAAGGACAAAAAAAGAAACACTAAGTTGGATTATCCTACATGTTCGATTAATAACATTCCCTTGACTCTTCTAAGAGTGTCACTTCTTGTTGTTATTTTTCTTGGACTTAATGTTTCCAGATTCTACGAGAAATCCTATAAGAACTTGTTGTAAGTGGATTTATTGGATTAGTTCATCAATAGTGTTGGTCCAGAACCGAACCCCCCTTTTTTTTGACTCTGCACCATTGATTCCACTATTATGAGTGAGCAATAATGGAATAATTCCTTCATATTCATAGAGGTAGGGGACACAATTTACATGGATATAGTAAGTCTCGCTTGGGCTGCTTTAATGGTAGTCTTTACATTTTCCCTTTCACTCGTAGTATGGGGAAGAAGTGGACTCTAAGGATACTACGAAATTGGGCTAGCACTTTTTATTATGGAAATAAATAATAATGAAATGAAATATTATTAATCACTCCTTGGATTCCAGTGGAGTAATGTATTAGATAAATAATACCCCTACCAATCAAAGTCAAAGAGATAGTTAACGGATTCCCATCCAATGTTCGTGTTCGTATTTAGATTAGAAACTAAGAGGAATACAGATGATAGGAAATTTCTTTCAACAAAATTCTCCCGAAACTTTCGATTTTGATGAACCCGCTCTTACCAGAATTCTGTATAGACAATGAGGAACAGAGGAACAACGGATCCTTTTTTTTTTTCAAATTGATTGTAATCAATACCAATCAAATAGATGAAGCAAATAAATAGAATTGAAGTGCTATGCTATGTGCATTACATACTATGTAATTGATATCTACATATATGATGGATGAATATACATATTTGATTTTAGATTGATCTATATTTAGGTCTCTATCTTTATATAGTACACCTTATATTTAAAATAATACTAATCAAATAACAAATAAATAGTATGGTAGAAAGAGTCATATATCTCTTTCTACCATACTTATTGGATCTCATAGAATACTGCGGATCCTAACCCCATCATTTCTTTAAAACGCAAAATGGGAATCCTTTATTTTGATTTCATTTCTTCAATAATTGATAAGAACTACGAAGTCAAGTTTCATTCAAATTAATTATTTTGACTGACTGTTTTTACATATATGATAAGTAAAAAAGCAGTAGGAATTAGAATGAACAGTGCAGTAGCAATAAATGCAAGAATATTTACTTCCATAATCTCTTCGTTTTTTTTTTTTTACTTCGCAATAACTCGGGATTTCATCCCATAGAGCCCCATAGAGATGAGAAATCTTTCACCTGTAAATTCAAATGGGATGAATTACATCTCGATGATATCAAATCGGCTCAATATTCAATATCATGAATAACAATAAAATATTAGAGCTGCCAGATGGATTCATTGTTGAGAATTGAATAGTATAACATAGGAAGATCCTTTATCCATACCGAATCAAAAATGTTATTTCGAATCCAATCTGAAATTCCCGTATTTTGTATTTTTTCCCATTCTTTGCTATAAGCTACTACCTTTCGGGTTCAACCATCTAATGAAGTATCATCTAACTGCGTTTCCACTTCCATTGGTTACAACCCCCCCCAAACCATCGAAGTTAAATAGAAATAAGGACGGAGTGAAGTTCGAAACTTCGTTTTTTTAATGCTCTAATTGTCTTGGAAGACAAAAGAATTGTGATAAATCCCATTATCAATATAAAAGATATAATATTTCATCAAATGTACTTTCTTCAATGATATAAATGGTGTCAAATTCAAATTAGTAATTGAGATTACATACGATGTCTCTCTCCCACCAATCAATACTAGTTAAAATAATGGAAATTTACTGATTGGTTTAATGAAAAATAAATAAATAAGGATCCGCATTGGGAATAAAATTCTGCTCTTTGTCCCCCTTTTAATCTAGTCTAGAAAAAAAAAGAAGAGATTCATTTATAATTTTATTATATTTATGGGGTCCGCCGGGACTGACGGGGCTCGAACCCGCAGCTTCCGCCTTGACAGGGCGGTGCTCTGACCAATTGAACTACAATCCCAAGCAATTTTAGGTGTATAGAATATCTATTCGTATGATCTCCGTTAATTACCCTCTTGTAAGCGGGACGCGGGTGATATATGGATATGATATCCTATGGTTTAGTAAGAGTGACATGAATTAATAGTAATTCTTTTTTTATTTACTTGTTTCCTAAGACTTTATACTTAAAGATCCTAATCTGAATCTAGATAATTAAGAAGATCCGCATTTTTGATAACATTTATAACAAAAAAAATCCTAAATAAAAGTAGGGATATCTCAGAAAGTTTGATTTTTCTTATGCTTCCGTAATTGTTCTTATTCTTCTGTATCTGTATCAGGCATTTCTGGAAAACAAACGTGTTATATAATTTCATCTTGGATTAGCCAATTATTGGGCCGAGCTGGATTTGAACCAGCGTAGACATATTGCCAACGAATTTACAGTCCGTCCCCATTAACCACTCGGGCATCGACCCCGGATAAATCAATTTTCGACCTATTGATAATCCATGATCAACTTCCTTTCGTAGTACCCTACCCCCAGGGGAATTCGAATCCCCGCTGCCTCCTTGAAAGAGAGATGTCCTGAACCACTAGACGATGGGGGCATGCTTGCCCGACCGCCACCATATCATGAACATAGTATGAACAGTTTTTTGAAATTGTCAATATAATGTAATGGTATGACTAGATACGACGGATTTTTCCCTCGTCATGATTCTATCGAATTTTTGGATTTCTTATTTATAATTTATTATATATAATAATATCTATAAATTTATATAAATTAAGAAATATTATAATTATATAAAGACATTTGAATCGTCATTCTTCTATATATATATAATATTATTTTATTTATTAAATAATGAAAAATTTCTATAAAATCAATAGTTTTCGGCCAGAATAAAGGATTCAATTTCATTTAATTTCTTCCACTTTCAGTCATGGATTCATTTATTGTTAAGATGGAATATGCCTATTTCTATCTTACACTAAACCAGGAAATTACCAAACAACCGAGAAATCTGGAAAGAGGGGATTAACAAGTTATCCAAAATTATTTTTTAAGGTTCCGGGGACAAGTAGAATCTTTTCATCACATGATTCGATGAAATATCATGGGTCTATCCCGATGGTTATATGTATCAATCAAGTGAATTTACTTCTGATGGTAGTCAATTAATAAAGTAATGAGGCCCGGTCTTGAAACAATTCATTGCATTGATATTTATCAAATGTAATATCAATCTAAATAAACCCGTTTTTTGACCCTATACTCACTAGTTAAATCACAATTCTTGGGCCACTAGCAGCGGCTATGAGGCTATTGCATGTACTTATTATCCATCCATATATAATATGTAATACACATAGATATATCTTATCCACACACATTCCGGAATTTAATCAAAGCGGCCCTTTTAACTCAGCGGTAGAGTAACGCCATGGTAAGGCGTAAGTCATCGGTTCAAATCCGATAAGGGGCTTTCGGTTGTTTCATAAAACTCAAGTCTTAGTATTCATATTTGAGCGGAGAATAGAGATATTATTTCTCTTTTTAGTAAACAACTGTATAGAATAAGTTATCATTCTAATGAACTATGTTATAGGTTATAGAATAGAGTTTTAAATTTGAAAGTTTCACATTTGTTCATTATATTAGAATTCAT